TGTTCGCTCAAGAAAGACTCCAGAAGATATTGATCGTAAATAAGAAGACTGTTTACGAAGAAACAGGAATAGATATTCGCATTCATATACATAAGAATTATGTAGGAACCAAAAGAATCTTTTCTTTCTTTTTGAAAAGACGTAAATGGGTTTCTTTGAAGTAATGAGACTATTCAAATTATGATATTCGTGGAAAAACAATCGCAAGAAATGCAAAGAAGAAACATCTTTGATCCAGCATTGAAGGATTTGAACCAAGATTTCCAGATGGATGGGATGGGGTATTAGTAGATCTGACACATAATTGAAATGTGACAATTTATCCTCTAAAAAGGGAAATATTGAATGAATAGATCGTAAATTCTGAGATTTTGGTATTCTTTTTTCTTCAAGGGAAGATACTAATCGCGACGAGAATGGAATTTCCAGAATGATTCCAAAACCTTCTGATACCATTTGAGAAGAAAAATGAGAAGAAAAATAATTCTTGTGCCCCCAAAATACATTTTGGTTAGAATCATTCACCGAAGAAATCAAAGATTTCTGTTGATACATTCGAGTAATTAAGCGTTTCACAAGTACTAAACTAGATTTATTGTCATAACCGAGAATTTCCACAGGTTCGTAAAAAATCAAACTATTGAAGCTATGATAATGAGCAAGTGAGTAAATATACTCCTGAAGGAGTAGCGGATATAGGAAGTTTTGTTGCCGAAATCTATCTTTTTTCAATCTAAATATCCTTGTAATTCTGTCATTGAAAAACATTTATACTATAACCAAAAAAGGGAGGCACTTCTTGTTTTATGAAATGATACATAGTGCAATATGGTCAGAACGGCGTATGCGTATGTTGTATGTAGTATATTGTTTATCTTATACTAAAATACTCTTTATAATAACTTCTAACTCTAAGAAACTAGAATAATAATAGAATAAGAAGATTCTTATTCTATTATTCTAAGAAAGAATTCTAAGAATATAGTCTAGTATTAATATAGACTATAAACTGTCTATACTTTTACTTTAAATAATATATACTTTTATACTGTACTGTGATGTAAAAAAAAGAAAGAGAATCTAAGAAGTAAAAGATTCTATAAAAGTAAGAACAAATAAAGAATATATACCCCGGAGACAGAGAGCCCAATCTACAGATCTTTTTTCTTTCCCTTTCTATCCAATTTTGTTTTCTTTTCTTTGTTATTTTCTTTTCCTTGTTAATATAACTAGAATAACAATAAAAGAAAATAGAAAAGAACAATAAGAAAAAGAAGGAAAAGGGGTAAAAATCTTTTATTTTCGCAACCCAATCACTCTTTTGACTTTGGAAAAGATTCCTTTTTTATCACTATACTATTTCTTCTACACATCCGTCTCCAATCCATAATAAAGAATAATTAGGATTAAGAAAAAAAAAAAAAAGAATCAATGGTCCACTCACAATTCACAAGAGAACCTTTTACCACATCAGGCACTAATCTATTTTTAACGTATAATTAGTAATTCAATCGGGTAATCATTCAAATTAAGAAAGGAAGCTCGTTGCTTTTTTGTCTTACTTGAATTGGAACCATAAGGCTCTATCCATTTATTCACTAGACCCGAAATACTTTACTGAACTTAAAAATTGTTATAAAAAGAAAGATTCTCGTTCTATTTCTATTATGAGTACTAGAAATCTTTTTTGATTAGATTATCCTTTTTGATATTTTTCTATTCTTTTTACGACATGCTCTTTTTTCCATTCATTACCTTTCAGGATCAGTCGCGGTCTTATAAACTCTACCAATAGTCTAGACGAATTCCTTCATCCAAATGTGTAAAAGATCATAGTCGCAATTAAAAGCCGAGTACTCTACCGTTGAGTTAGCAACCCGGATGAATATGAAGTGTAGATAAGATCGAAATAAAAAAAAAAAAAAAAGAAATCCAGCAAACCTATCCATTTGACTAAAGCGAAGGAAAGAGCCAATAGGGAATGGGGATAAAAAGATCTATTTCTATACGATCAAATTATATTTGTTTGAGACGCCATTGTCAATATGAATGGACTTTTTAGAAAGAAAGAAATTTCAATAAATTCTATAGAAATTTGTGTTGGATTAGCACAACATAAAGAAGAAATAAGAACTTTTAGCGGAAAAAAATAAGGAATAAGGAAAAGGTAAAGATAGAAAAGATAGCGGCTTTCTTTAATCAAAAAAAGAAAGGTACAATACAAATACAAGAATAAAGATTACCCCCCTTGTTGGGGGGTTCCACAACAAGAAGCAAGAAAAAAAAAGAAGAATAAGAAAAAGAAGAAGAAAATAAGTATGAATAGAACAAGAAAAGAAGAAACTTTGAATAAAGAATTACACTAAAGATAGGTACTAGTTACCCTATCCTTTTTTTATTCATGATTCTTGTTTTTCCTTTCTTTCTTTTTTATCAAAAGAAACTCGAAATCCTTTAAAGAATTCTGCCTTCCTTAAAATATCATAAACAGTTCCTGTGGGTTGAGCACCTTTTTCAAGGAAATCTAAAATAGCAGGAACATTTGAATAAGTTTGATTCTTTATCGGATCATAAAAACCCACCTTTTGAAGATCTCTTCCTTCTCTTCGGGATCGAACATCAATTGCAACGATTCGATAGATGGCTCATTGGGATAGATGTAGATAAAAGATGCCCCCCTAGAAACGTATAGGAGGTTTTCTCCTCATACGGCTCAAGAAAAAATGATTCTAATTTCTAGAATTTCTATTTCTATCTATATAGATAGAAATAGAAAGAGAAATGGATCCATAAAGAATTAGACTGTAATTTGAGCCTTTTTTTCCTTCTTTACAGAAAAAAGAAATTTCATTTGTACTCCTAACTCAAGTTGGGTAGTTTTGAAAGAGTTCGAAAGGAAATCTTTAGAATTTCTTGAGCTGTCTCTAACCTCTTTTTTTGTCTCCTTTCAGATCTCTTTTTTTTTACTCATTCTGATCCAATTGTTGAGACAAGTGAAAATAGTGTTTCCTTGTTCCGGAATTTGTTGTCTTTGCTTTGCGCTTTGTCAAATCATTGGGTTTAGACATTACTTCGGTGATCCTTACTCCTTTTCAAAAAGGCAGCAACATACCCTTTGTTTTTTGTTCTTTCTATGGAAAAGGAAAAAATCATACGAAAGATTGATTCCTTTGTGATACACTCTTGATCGAAACAGTTTGAAGATTTCGACAAATCTTATTTTTTCATTTAAAACTTGTTCAAATTTGAACCTCTCCATTTATCTATATTTAGACATTGATGATATATTTACAAAGTTGGTCTAACTTATTGATTGTTACTAACCCTAGATTATTCCCCCGATAAATGAATCAATCATTTTTGCTCGAGCTCCATCATATGCTATACCTTTATATACCATTAGTATCTTTATTTAGCAACCCAAGACAAATTCAATTAGGTTCCTAGCAGAACAAACTATGTCGAGACAAGAGCATCTTCATTCGTATAGAAAATGGTGGATGTCAGAATCCACAGCCAATCATGTCCTTCAAGTCGCACGTTGCTTTCTACCACATCGTTTCAAACGAAGTTTTACCATAACATCCCTCTAATTTTCTTTTAATTTGGAACCGTATGCAATTGATTCAATATGGAATCATGAATAGTCATTGGCTGAACCGATACATAATAATCTACACTTATCTATCTATGGATAGATAAGTGTTTATCCGGAAAGGATTTCACTGAAATTTACCCCATATTTTCTCATATGAATAATATCACATGAAAAAAACAAATCAGTTTTAAGCAAACTTATTTACATCTTCAACAGATCTTTCGGGATTGTCCATCATAAAAGATCCCTCTTTTTCTTTTCAATAAAAAAGAAAAAGAAATTAGAAACCTCAAAAAAAGCCTTTGACTTTACTTTCATTCAAATGAAAAAGAAATCCCCATGAATGGATAAAAGTTTTTATCCACTTTAACTAAATACTATACTAACTAAATAATATACTAAACTAAATATTTCATTGAAATATTCAATTATAGAATAAGAAGATTCTATTAAATAATATTAAAAAGAAGAATATACAATATATATTCTTATGTAAGAATTATGTATTTCTGTATTAAAAATTTAGAATATTAAATATAATAAATATTAAATATATTAAATAATATAATTTTCATGAAATTCTAAATTCATATATTCTAATATGAAATAGGAATTATGAATATTTTCTCATTTATTATTTATGAATTATGATTTTATGATTCTAATATTATGATTGACTTATTATTTACCATCTCCGATTGAATCTGATTTTCATTTAATTGAAAACAGAGAGATAGTTTGAGAATAAAGTTTCTTTGTTTTCATTATTATGGAGTGGAAAAGTCTCGTGTAAGGTAAGATCAAAGAGAAGATCAGAATACGAGGATTCTGATCTTTTCGCATCCATCTCCATCATATAAAACAAAGAATCGTTAACGAAAGTAATCACGAATATTTCATAATAAAATACTTTAGTAAAAAAGGAAAAAAAAAAAAAAGATATGATTCTAAGAATGATTCTTAGAATTAAGAATGGATAACATTGTATCCAACATTAAACAGAAGATTGTTTAATGAAATTTCAATAGAGAAGAATCTTTTGTTTCTGATGCAAAAGATCTGGGACGGAAGGATTCGAACCTCCGAGTAACGGGACCAAAACCCGTTGCCTTACCGCTTGGCCACGCCCCATTTTGATTTGGTCTAAGAAAAACTAAGCTAAATATTGGTTATTCGTCAATAACCAACCAAAAGAAATATAGGACATTTTGTCGCTAGGATTCAACACAATAGATATAGAATCAAAAAGATTAATTGATCATTACTTAGAATTCAATTAAGATATTGTATGAAAATAGAATTCCTTGTATTCTTATTTGATTGTAGAATGTAAGGAAGGATTCTTGATTGGGGAGAAGTCAAAGAAAAAGAAGAATTTCTTTCTTTTATCTGACTTTTTATTTTAAATTTTCCCTCAGAAAAACAATTCAATCCAATCTGATAATTTATTATCATTTCAATTTAATTTGAATCTTTAAGAACAAGAAAAGAATATTTGTTATGTTTAATATCTTTAGTTTAATCTGTATCTGTCTTAATTCTACCCTTTATTCGAGTAGTTTTTTCTTCGCCAAATTGCCCGAGGCTTATGCCTTTTTCAATCCAATCGTAGACGTTATGCCGGTTATCCCTTTATTCTTTTTTCTCTTAGCCTTTGTTTGGCAAGCTGCTGTAAGTTTTCGATAAAAATGGAATCTCTATTCAATTCATAATTTCTTCGATAAAAAAAAGATGAGATTTTTATTCTTAAAATCAATAGGAACCCTCGATTCAAAAAGCGAAATTCTGGTATTTTATATTTTCTATTGAAATTGAATTTTAATAAGGGAAGGGGACGAGGATCTTTATCTTTAATCAGCTTATTTCTTCTTTTGTTCTGACCTTTCCTTTATAAGATCCCATACAATACCTATGTATAGATATGGATATGGCAAGAAATCTTTGGTAACGAAAAAATACGAATCTTATTACATTAGAAAGAAATTCGTGAAAATCAATTTCAAAAAAAAAAACTTCTTTTTTTTTCATCTTTAAAGCGTCATATCAAAATAGTGTATAGTGTGTGTCGTAAAATAGGTGATCTATTTCCTTCAAAAAAAATGATCTTATCTTGGAGATTTGTAATGCTTACTCTTAAACTATTCGTTTACACAGTAGTAATATTCTTTGTTTCTCTCTTCATCTTCGGATTCTTATCTAATGATCCGGGGCGTAATCCTGGGCGTGAAGAATAAAAAAAGAGATGAGATTCGTTTTTACTTTTTCCTTGATTTTTTCATAGGTAAATGTATAAATAAATGGAATAGATGCTAGATAAAGATAAAAGATTCATAAAAGAAAATAATCGAAATTTATTCCAATTCTAAAATCTCAAGTGATCAGGGGGTCGGAGAGAGAGGGATTCGAACCCTCGGTACGAATAATTCGTACAACGGATTAGCAATCCGACGCTTTAGTCCACTCAGCCATCTCTCCCCATTCCAAATTGGAAATTTATCATGTGATTTAACACGTGAAGTCAAGATTGAGAACAATCTTTATTTTCCTTCAATGATTCGAAACAGATTTCTCCAATAGAAAAGAAAGAATACCTTACTTATTTTATTTTGTACAAAAGGTTCATTTCCCCGGCCTGGTTAAGTATAAGTACTGGCCGGGCCAGTACTTCTTTTGTTCCAACGAATAAAAATTGTTATTGAAACAAGAAGAATAATTTTCATTGCCATTCCTAATTATTAGAAATTCTTTAATAAATTATCTATATCTAGATTAATATAGAATATTCTATATATTCTAGAATTCTATATTAATATGATTAATATGATATATTCTATATTGAAATATTCAATATTAGATATCTTTTGAAAAGAAATATATCTTATAAGAGAAATAATATCAAATAGAAAACACATATTTCTAAATTGAGACTATAAATAATTTACTTGTTCAAAGCAAAGGACAAGCTTGAAAGTTTGAGGCCCGATTTACCCGAATTCAGAAGTTCAAGCGAAGGGAGGTTTCAAAAAAGAAATACTTATAACTTTAGTACACTATTTAAATTTGACTAAACTTTTTGCTATTCACCTATTTTTTTTTTCAAGTTTTCAACCCCGCGCCGCGGCGGAACAAAATACGTGTTAATGCTGGAATTCTCATGATTCTGATGCTATCTTGACTGCGTCTGATTACATTTGTTGGACAAATGGTGCATTCATATCCAATAATGAATATGTAGCGGGTATAGTTTAGTGGTAAAAGTGTGATTCGTTCTATTAACAACTTAAATAGTTAAGGGGTCTTTCCATTTTTTTCATATTTCATATTCCGATCAAAAACTTTATTTCTTAAAAAGATTTAATCCTTTACCCCTCAATAGGACATTTGAGGAAAGAATATACATTCTCACGATTTCTATCCAAAAGGCAATCAGAATTTTAATAAAAAGAATTGGATTATGGAGTCGAGAAGCATAATTTTTTTGATTGGTTCAATTCTTCCAATTGAATGAGTATGAATAAAAGATCTATGGATGATAGTACAAAACTTTCAATCGTAACTAAATCTTCAATCTTTGCGCTGAAAAAGGGTGAGATTGAAGCCAAATAGCTAGAAAATGATGGTTTTGGTTTACTAGAACCCTCGGCTTCTTGTTTCAGCTCGGTAGAAACAAAATTATTTTCCTTAGGATCCCACGAGTAGAAAAGAAATAGGGAACGAAGTAACTAGACTAGAGACTAGAAAGATTTGATAGAATCCCCCTCTTCTAGAGGGATCATCTAAAAAGCAAGTAGCTTTAGATGCATTCGTAAAAAAAGCTGACATAGATGTTATGGATCTCATTTTTTATCTGTTGGGAATACATAGATCTTCCATAAAGGAGCCGAATGAAACCAAAATCTCAT